AATGAGGTTTTTATGGGGTCCCTATCTACCAAAATTTTGACTTCTGGTTCCGGCGAACGAATAATCATTGAGTCCTCCTCTTTCCGGACACGACATACAAAGAGACCTGCCAAGCGTCAAGTAATTAATGAACCTCTGAGAGATATTTCAAATGAGTTTATTTTTTATTTATCTTCTATTTCCCATCTCTCTAGTTTCTTTAGTTCTTCACTAGAACAAGTATGATCGGGAAGTCGATCTAAGGCAAGTGTTCGGATCTATTATGACATAGCCGCGAGGCGCTCAACGGACCCTTTTATTATTATAAAACCTTTCTGGACTTTGTATTGATGTAAAAAACGCTCTTTTTGTTACTCCTATCTAAATTATAAGGTCTTAGGTGGAACTACTTAATTTAATGTTTTACAGAGATTCTAATAATTCGTATTACTATATAGTTATTGGAGGGTATTTTTGATTTATTTCTATTTTCTTTATATATAAAGAAAATAGAAATAAATCATTCAAATTCAAGTCAAAGTTTTTCTTTTTTTTAGTATTAATAGCTAGTAATCTAAAAGAAAGAAATCTAGTCTGTACTCTATTTGTTTATTCTTTAACCGTACGAAATACCCGACAAACACTCTTAGCAGGGATAGAATTCCATTCTTTGATTGGTTCTTCCGATCCTTATTTTATTTAACTCATAGATAGAACATTCAATTTAACAAATAGAATATCACAAATTGGACATTTTTTATTCGAAACGCCTCGTGATCTTCAACCAATTATGTGCTTCAATATAATTACCCGGAGTAAGCGCTATCGCTTGTTTCCAATACTCAGCGGCTTGATCGAACCAAGCCTCCGCAATTTCCGAATCTCCCTGTCGAATGGCCTGCTCTCCCCGGTAATGACAGATCACAGCCATATTATTAAACGCTTGTGGTAAGAATGGGTTTCGTTCTAGTGCCCTAAAATAATATTCTAAGGCTTTCGTATGATCCCCATTACTTGTGTGAATAAGGCCTATGTTATAGAGTATATAACTTCGATCGTAGGGATCAATTTCTAGTCGCATAGCTTCATAATAATTCTGTAAAGCTTCTGCATAATTTCCTTCGGATTGGGCTGACATCCGTTACGGTCGTCATTCGATTAAAAGATAAACGAATCTCCGTTCCAGAACCGTACGTGATATTTTCATATCATACGGCTCCTCCTTTAATATGCATACTGAGAATATTTTTCTCGTTTTTGATTCCATGTATCTATTATTCTCATTATGAATTGAGCGGGGCTAGTGTTTTTGCACGAAATTTCTAGCCAACCTTCCTGCGTGGGAGCTTTTGTTAACATCAACCTTGTTGGTACTAGATAGAAATGGTAACTCCAACAATTTCTTTGTCCTCAACGCCCCCTAATTTCCAGGAATTAGTCACTTCAACAGTCTTTGATGGTTATATGGGTATCCAAGGTACGAACGAGATGGATATTTGTTGGCCCAACCATTCGTTTAAGTAAGTCCCAACCCGTAGAGGGGGGGTAAGTCATTTTTAACAAAGCTTTAGTCTTGTTGATTTCTAGGTGTAGTGCTTTTCACCAATGCTGCCTATTAGAACTAGTAGAGTGGGGTTGGCCCGGAATACAGAACCAACAGGTGTAACCTTTCGCTCAATACTAAAACGGCTAGTGGAAGCATATGAGGCTGCATTAATCGAGGATACACGACAGAAGGAATTGTTCTATTTATAAACTTCACCTTCAAGAAGCGTAGATTTTTTTCAACAATCTATCAAAAAAATGATTTTTTATTCTTTCTCATAAGAATAATAAGAATAAGACTGGGGTAAAAAAAAGAATCAAATCACACCATCTCTGTAATAGGTAAATGCCTCCTTTTCGCCCGAAGTTGTTGGAATTATTCGTAATAAAATATTGGCCACAACCGAAAAGGTCTTATCAATAAAATTTCCATTTATCCGTGATCTAGGCATAGGTACCAATCCATTCTAAAATTCTTTTCATTCCCCCTCTAGGGGGAAAATGACCCTACAAAGAAAGGAATTGTAAAATACGAAATAGCATAAAAAAGATTCAGTAAAAAAAACAGAAATTCAATATCAACAAATAAAATGTAAAGATGTGAACCCTCTACTACGACTCATATTAAAAGACTCAAATTGCTCCTTTTTGTAGGAAGAAAAAAATATTTGGAGACAATTCGAAGTTATCCTATAGTATACGAACGGCCGAACTAGTCCTATTTCATCGAAGCTGAAGAATCAAGTCATTTTTCCTATCGATTCACTTTGGTTGGATTAGGATCCAAAGAGGGGGGAAATAAGCGAATAACTCTTCTATAATCTAAATGGAATAACCGTCTATTTTGTTTGTGTTATGTGCATAGTGACAGGATGAGTCATGTATTTGTAAAAGATTTATGAAATAATCACCTTTTTGGTGAAAACTTCAAAATAAATTCATTTTCTAAGTTTTATGAAATCGTCGTTTAAATGGAATCATAATCGAAAGGTATCCATTAATCATAGTCTAAAAAACATAAACCCATCAATCCGTTGATTCCTTCCAATTGATTGATTTAATCTCGTATAAATATCAGATCAGATATCAGACAAGGGCGGAAACGGCATCTTCGCAAATATGAAAAATATCTCTTTTCAATTTTCCCAAGAAAAACCTTTTTTATTTGAATACCCGAGCCTTGAAAAGATCTTGACCAAAAATGGGATCTTTTTTTAGTTAGAATTGGTTGGTTGTGCCTTACCTAGCCAAGCCCCCCCAAAAAAAGGAATAACTCGCTATTCGTTCGGTTACTGGGTCATAATTGTTGTGTAGGAGAGGTGGCCGAGTGGTTCAAGGCGTAGCATTGGAACTGCTATGTAGACTTTTGTTTACCGAGGGTTCGAATCCCTCTCTTTCCGTACCTTCACCCAACGCAACAACAGCGCCGACCGTAACAAATTAACCAAGAGGTATATCCTTCTTTCTATCTTTATATATATTCTAGTTCTAGATATATATATTTTCGATTTCGAATGAAATTACTGCGATATGTAAAATAATGGAATAAGGTCGACAAGAAAAAAATCTCTGTCGATCTACGATACATGAGTGGGAAAAATCCGAATCAAAACCCTTACCTTAATCTTAAATCCATTTAGTTTGGGGGGAAAAGAGGCTCATTTTTCCGAAACCTTTTCTAAACTCTTTTATTTAAGGTAGGCTTAAGTCTGACGGGAATAATATTCTACGACCAGCAATTCATTTATTTTCAAACCGACCCACTTATTATCTATTATTTGATTGACTACTCCTTTATATGGGAATGGGTGAAGAGTTAAATGTTTTGGCAATTCCTCACTGTGGGATGAATCCAGATAATTTTGAACGAGAGCTTTTGATTTTTGCTTATCCCTCGCCATAACAATGTCGGTGGGTTTGCAACGATAACTTGGTATATCTACTATACGACCATTAACTAAAATATGTCTATGATTAACCAATTGGCGGGCTCCAGGAATAGTCGGCGCCATACCCAATCGAAAAAGGATGTTGTCCAAACGCATTTCAAGTAATTGGAGTAAAACCTGACCTGTTGACCCTTTGGCTTTTCTCGCGATACGGAAGTATTTAAGTAATTGTCGTTCTGTAATACCATAATGAAACCGTAATTTTTGTTTTTCTTCTAGACGAATACGATATTGAGATCTTTTCCCGGAACGTGATGGGTTTCTAAGATCTCTAGGCTTTTTATTAGTCAGTCCTGGTAAAACCCCCAGACGTCGTATTTTTTTGAAACGAGGCCCCCGGTAACGCGACATAAAAACTCCTTATTTATTGTTATTGATTGATATTTCATTTTTATATTAAAACTGAACGAAATCCCCTGAAGTATTCTGTTGATTGGACTAGAACGACTAATGGCACTAGACGGAAAAGTGAGATTAAAGATGTACGTATCCGAAGTTCCTCCTTGTTTTTGTATTAAAATGCATTATTCATTATTTTATTCTTGTATTTTCAATTTCATTTATGAATTTTATTTTCATATTTGAGTCTTTCAATTTTTATCATTTTTGTAATTGTATTTTAGTATATATATACATTAATATACATTAATTTCATTTTGATTTATTGTATATATTTTTTTATTCTTAGTTCAGTTACTATTTAGTCTTGAAGTTTTGTTGTATATTTCTTTCGATTCTATTCTAGGGAATAGAAATAGAATAGAAAGAAAGCAAAAACATAGAATTACATTTTCTTAATAGAATCAAAATGAAGTAATAAAAATATAAAATAACGAATCGAATAATATACAAACCAATATATATAAAACCATCGAAAAGAAAAATACGAAAAAGGATCCGTTGAGTTGTTCTGCCGAGACATAAGAAAGCGTCGACCTTTTGAAAAAGGAAAGGTGTCTTTCTTCTTTCATTTCCAAGAAACAGAATCGTATAAAAAATAGAACAAATAGAGAAAAGCCGGCTATCGGAGTCGAACCGATGACCATCGCATTACAAATGCGATGCTCTAACCTCTGAGCTAAGCGGGCTCACATAAGAGAAACTTTACATGCATAATAATTCCAAAAACTAGATCTTAGCTATTAACTATTTATAAATCATAAAAAATAGAAATCGATTTCAAACCTATCTATATTGAAGTAAATAGAATAGAATATAGAAATAAGATAAAGATTCCTATACCCATTTAGAATTTGATATTTATTACATTCCAATCCTAACAATTAGAATAATACATTTATCTTTTTTTATCAATCAAAAAATTTTAAATTTAGAATTTAATATACATTTATTTAGAAATCTTAATTTAATAAAAATGGGAATATATATATTATTATATTCTAATTTGTATATTATTATCAAAAAATTTTTCAATTTGAATTCAATTATGAGTTCTATCTATAAAAATTCATTAATTCATTTGAATAAAATCAAAAAATGATAGATAAAGGTTTCAGATCAGAATAA